ATGCGATGACTATTTTCTACTAACCATAAAGATATTGGAACACTGTATATTTTATTTGGTATATGATCTGGTTTAGTTGGAACTGCTTTAAGTCTTCTTATTCGAGCTGAGTTAGGGCAGCCTGGGGCATTATYAGGTGATGATCAATTATATAACGTTATTGTAACAGCTCATGCCTTTGTTATAATTTTTTTTCTAGTTATACCAATAATAATTGGCGGATTTGGTAACTGATTGGTTCCCCTTATATTAGGAGCTCCTGACATAGCATTTCCTCGACTAAATAATATAAGTTTTTGGTTGTTACCCCCTTCATTATTATTACTGTTATCATCGGCCGCGGTAGAAAGAGGGGCAGGTACTGGATGAACAGTTTATCCCCCTTTAGCAGGAAACCTGGCTCACGCCGGTGGTTCTGTAGATCTAGCTATTTTTTCTTTACATTTAGCTGGGGCATCTTCTATTTTAGGGGCAGTTAATTTTATTACTACTATTATCAACATACGATGAAAAGGAATACAATTTGAACGTCTTTCTTTATTTGTATGATCAGTAAAAATTACTGCTATTTTACTTCTTTTATCTTTACCAGTGCTTGCAGGAGCTATTACAATACTTCTAACTGACCGAAATTTGAATACAGCTTTTTTTGATCCTGCCGGAGGTGGAGATCCAATTTTATATCAACATTTGTTTTGGTTTTTTGGACATCCAGAGGTGTATATTTTAATTCTACCTGGATTTGGAATAATTTCACATATTGTAAGTCATTATTCGGCTAAAAAAGAAACTTTTGGGATGCTCGGTATAATTTATGCTATACTGGCTATTGGTGTATTAGGATTTATTGTTTGAGCTCATCACATATTCACAGTAGGAATGGATGTTGATACCCGAGCTTACTTTACAGCTGCTACAATAATTATTGCTGTACCCACAGGAATTAAAGTATTTAGTTGACTTGCTACTATTCATGGAGCTAAAGTTAAATATGAAGCCCCAATACTTTGAGCATTAGGGTTTATTTTTTTATTCACAGTAGGAGGTCTAACAGGCATTGTACTATCTAATTCTTCATTAGATATTATACTTCATGATACTTATTATGTAGTAGCTCATTTCCATTATGTTCTTTCAATGGGAGCTGTATTCGCTTTGTTTGGGGCATTTAATTACTGATTCCCCTCATTAAGTGGAGTGACACTTCACAGTCGTTGGGCAAAAGCTCACTTTTATATTATATTTATTGGGGTAAATGTCACCTTCTTTCCCCAACACTTTTTAGGGTTAAGTGGTATGCCTCGACGTTATTCAGATTATCCCGATTGCTATACAAAATGAAATGTTATTTCATCTATTGGATCTATGATTTCATTTGTAGCTGTGTTATATTTCATAGTAATTGTCTGGGAAGCCCTTGTATCTCAGCGAAGCGTAGTTTGAAGAACTCATTTAGGAACTTCTTTAGAATGAGATAATATTTTACCGGCAGATTTTCATAATACACCTGAAACTGCAGCACTAGTTACTCAAAATACTTTATAATAATTTATGAAATGAGTCTATGAGGACAATTAGGATTCCAAGATGCAGCTTCTCCCTTAATAGAGGAGTTAATTTTTTTTCATGATCATGCAATAATAATTTTGATTATAATTATTAGGTTGGTTGGCTATGCCGCTTTGTCTCTTATAACAAATAAGTATACTTGCCGTTCTTTAGTTGAAGGTCAGGAAATTGAGACTATTTGAACAATTATTCCGGCCTTAATTTTAGTATTTCTAGCTTTGCCTTCTCTTCGTTTATTATATTTGTTAGATGAAATTGGAAACTGCAGCTTAACTGTAAAGAGAATTGGACACCAATGATACTGAAGTTATGAATATTCTGACTTTTCAAATATTGAATTTGATTCTTATATAATTCCCACAAATGAATTAGAACCTGGAGATTTTCGTTTACTAGAAGTAGATCATCGTGTAGTTCTTCCCACTGAAACTGACATCCGTGTATTAGTCACCTCAGCGGACGTAATTCACTCGTGAACTGTTCCATCGTTAGGAGTAAAAGTAGATGCGATTCCAGGACGATTAAATCAACTAGGATTTTTTATTAAATACCCAGGGATCTTTTATGGTCAATGTTCTGAAATTTGTGGAGCCAACCATTCTTTTATACCTATTGTTATTGAAGCTATCCCATTAAAAAATTTTATGGAGTGGGTTATTAATATTTCAGATTAAAAAGTTAGTTAAAATATAATATGAGATTGTCAGTCTCATGTTACTAATTGAATTTAGTACTTTTTGATGCCTCAATTATCTCCACTAAATTGAATTTTATTATTTTTATTGTTTTGGTCTGCAGTATTGTCGCTGTCTGTATTAATTTGATGATCTAGCAAAACTTTTTTTAAAAGTGAAAACTTAGTTTCTGTTAGTTTAAAAGAAAATAAATGAAATTGATAAGAATGTTTATAGATATTTTTTCTTCTTTCGATGATAACAATCAGGTTTTTATATCGTTATACATACTAATATGAATTTTTTCTGTTATAACAATCATTTTTTTTAGTTCATCATATTGAGTAATATTACCACGATGATCTAGAATTACTAGAATTTTTAAAGACACAGTTTCGTCACAAATTTTTCGTTCTTATGGTATAAACATGGGAGGATTTATAAATATTGTAACCGGATTATTTTTATTCTTAATTATAATAAATTTGTCAGGATTAATTCCATATGTTTTTAGACCAACTAGACATCTAGCTGTTTCTCTCTCTTTAGGTTTACCTTTTTGATTATCTTTAATTATCTCTGCAATTATTTTCAATCCTAGTTCTGTAGTTGCTGGACTATTGCCTATAGGAGCTCCTGCTCCTTTAAATCCATTTTTAGTTATTATTGAAATAGTAAGTATTATAGTTCGTCCCATCACTCTTTCTGTTCGGCTTACAGCTAATATAAGAGCAGGACACATTGTATTAACTTTAATTGGCAATTATCTTACAACTAGTTTATTTATATCTTCAATCTTTTCAATATTATTGTTATTGGCAATTCAAATTTTATATACAATCTTTGAGTTTGGAATTAGTTTAATTCAAGCTTATATTTTTTGTCTTCTAATTACTTTATATTCTGATGAGCATCCTCATTAGTAATATAAATAATTTAATTTTAAAATTAAATATTTGTAAAAGAATCAATAATATTCATTTTTGGGGTATGAACCCAATAGCTTATATTTAGCTTATTTTACATTTAAAATTTGTTGGGGAAATTTAATTCCGTTAATAGATCTACAGTCTACCGCCTTCAGCTCAGCCACCAAACAAACACACCAGGAAATATTTCCGTTTTTGATTTTGCAAGTCAAAGTTTTAAGTAAACTATGGTGGGCAAGGTCTAAAGATAATTCTTTATTTTAAGCTTTGAAGGCTTATAGTTTCTAATAACTTAAAACCTTACCAGGAGGTAATGAACCTCTCCTAAGAAATCAAAATTCTTTGTGCCCTTACACCGCTTTGTAATAAATATCTTTTTTAAATAATTTTAATCTTCTTACTTGGAAGGCAAGCGTACTTTCTCATACTCAAAAGATATTTCTAATAAATTAACATTTATACTTTTAGAATGAAAATCTAATGTGCAATTTCACACCATAGAAACTTTCTCTTTTCTCTCTAGAGAGAAAAGATTGACTACTATTATAAATATCCAAAATTAGTAACCAATTTATACGTTCTTTTATAGGAAGAAAACTTGGTCCTGATTTATAAATATGGCAAGAACTAAAAAATACACATGGTTTTTATAGAAAGAAGCGAGGTAGGAAAGTAAATGATTTTAGTATGTAACTTGAAATTTATTTATTTCTTAAGGTATTATAAAAATATAAAATGCCTTGAAAAGTCCCGTTAACACCAGTGCTGAAGTTTAATTAAAAAGCGAAAGCTTGTATTAATTTAGTCAATCAAATTTGGTTAACTTTGGTGCCAGCATCCGCGGTTACACCAAGAAATTAAGTCATATTTAGATGGTAAAAAGACAGTTAAACATTAAATCATTTAAAGCTTTTTAACCTTTTATATAGAAGTAAAATTTATATATAAATGTGAAGTTTAATAATAGCTGTAAAGTTGAACCTGTGACAGCCCGGAGGGAAACTGGGATTAGATACCCCATTATTCCTGGTTATAAACAAATAAAATTTACCAGAGTACTATGAATACTATAAAATTTAAAACTCAAAGGACTTGGCGGTGTTTTAGACCATTTAGGGGAACCTGTCTTATAATCGATAATCCACGCTACACCTAACCTTTCTTTGCTTTCAGTTTGTATATCGTTGTCGTCAGGTAACTTTTTAGAGATTAGAAGTTAGCTAAAAATGGTAAATTTAAACGTCAAATCAAGGTGCAGCTAATAGAAAGGTAAAGATGGGTTACAATTATCTTAATTATAATAACGGAAGATCATGTGAACTTAGTGATAAAAAAGGAGGACTTAAAAGTAAATTAGATTATATAAATAATTTGAATAAGGCTCTGAAATGTGCACACATCGCCCGTCGCTCTTGTTGGAAAATAAGATAAGTCGTAACATAGTAGGGGTAATGGAAATTGCCCCTAAACTAAAAGCATAGTATAATTTAATACATTTCATTTACACTGAAAATATACTTAGGCATAAGTTGTTTTTAAATAAAACAAATTAAATATTAAAACCTAAATTCATTTTAATCAAAGCATTATTAGATTTAGTAAAGGAGATTAAAAATTATTTTATATTTTTAATTAAAGTACTGTGAAGGAATAACTTTAATTGTAAAAAAGAAAAAATTAAATTTTGTACCTTTTGTATCATGGTTTAGCTAGATTTCAATTGAATATACAATTTCTCGAAATTTAATGAGCTATTTTTAACCTTTATATTAGTAACTAGAAACTAATTGTAGCAAAAATTTTTCCAGAGTTAAAAATAGAAATGAAATTTTATTCGCATTAAATGATAGCTAGTTTTTCTGTAAAAACATAGAAGTGTTTTAAATTAAATTGTTTTTAGTAAGTAAAATAATTGAAAATATTTAATTTAATTAGGCTTTTGAGGATAAGCTCAAAAGTATTAATGATTTTTGTATAAATTAAAATTTAAATTTAAGCTTGAAAATAGCTAAAACCTATAGATTTTGTTATAATTTCATTACTTAAAAAAAATATAATTAATATACTAAACTAAAAAGAAAAAACCTCTAAAATCAATTAATGAGTTAAACACATGCTAAAATGAGTATTTTTAAAATCTGTTTTTCAATAATATATAGTTTGAAATCCAACTTTGTTTACTTTCAAAAAATTATAAAAAGGAACTCGGCAAATAAATATTCTGCCTGTTTATTAAAAACATGGCTCCCTGTAATAAAGAAAATAGGGAGTCGGACCTGCCCAGTGAAGTTTCAACGGCCGCGGTACTCTGACCGTGCAAAGGTAGCATAATCATTTGCCTTATAATTGAAGGCTAGTATGAATGGTTTGACAAGAATATAGCTGTCTCTTTATAACTTTATAGAATTTTATTTTAAGGTGAAGAAGCCTTGATTAAATTAAAAGACAAGAAGACCCTATCGAGCTTTAGGAAAATCTATAGAAATCAGTTAATAAATGATTTAAAAAATTGGCTATTGAATACTTTGGTTGGGGCGACTAAGGAACAAACAAAGCTTCCTTTAATAATAACATACACACAAGTATTGATCCAGAATTTTTGATTAAAGAAGTTAGTTACCGTAGGGATAACAGCATTATCTTTTTTGAGAGTTCTTATCGAAAAAAAGGTTTGTGACCTCGATGTTGGACCAGAATATCCTAAAGATGCAGAAGTCTTTAAGGGTTGGTCTGTTCGACCATTAAAATTCTACGTGATCTGAGTTTAGACCGGCGTGAGCCAGGTCAGTTTCTATCTTTAATTTACTAAATAGATTTAGTACGAAAGGACCAACCTATTGCAATAATTTGTTATAGTGTGAAAAAATATAATGAGAACTTAAAACATTTATATCAAATTAGCAAAATCAATGTAATTGACTTAGGATCAATAGATATAGGTGAAATTCCTTTATTTGATAAAATGTTTTAAATAATATAAAGGTGGCAGATTGAAGTGCATTAGGTTTAAGCTCTAAATATGAAGATGAAATTTCTTTCCTTTGTAATGTTTTATTCCATTGCTTCTTCTTTATTTACTTATGCGTGTATTCTATTGGCTGTTGCTTTTTTTACTTTGCTAGAACGAAAAGGACTAAGATATATCCAAATTCGAAAAGGTCCGAATAAGGTAGGTTTAATAGGCTTACCACAACCAATTGCAGATGCAGCAAAGCTATTAACCAAAGAAATTACGAAGCCTACAATAGCAAATTACTCTCCTTATTTTCTAGCTCCTGTTTTTAGTTTTATTTTGGCGCTGTTATTGTGACAGCTTTATCCTAGTTTATATTCTGTCTCATATTTCAAATGAGGCATTCTTTTTTTCCTATGTGTATCGGGAATAAATGTTTATGGAACTCTTTTAGCAGGTTGAGCTTCAAACTCGAAATATGCTTTATTAGGTAGCTTGCGAGCAATTGCCCAAACTATTTCCTATGAAGTTAGGATAGCATTAGTTTTATTATTTCCACTCTTTTTAGTGGGAAGTTTTAATTTCACAGAAATTAAGGAATCCCAAGAATTTATTTGATTTAGGTTTCTTATAATCCCAGTTTCTCTTATATGATTTGTTACCTGTGTTGCGGAAACAAATCGAGCTCCATTTGATTTCGCTGAAGGCGAATCTGAGTTAGTTTCTGGATTTAATATCGAATATGGGGCTGCAGGATTTGCTTTAATTTTTTTGGCTGAATATGCCAATATCCTAGTAATAAGACTATTTTCTGCTTTACTTTTTTTCGGGGGAAGATCATTTCTAGTAATTGAAAGAGACTTGGGATTTATGCTTAAAGTACTTTTTTTTGCTTTTGCTTTTATTTGAGTACGAGCAAGATATCCTCGTTTCCGATACGACTTACTTATAAATTTAACATGAAAAGGATTTTTACCTGCTTCGTTAGCATTTTTGTTACTAATTGGTATTTTGAGTTATTGTTTTTATTTTTAATTCAATCTAGGCGGAATTATAGTTTAATTAAAATATTAGCATTGGAAGTTAAAGAATAGGTTATATTCCTATGTTCCGAAATGAGAGCCTTAATTATTTTTAGCCTAACTTTTTCAAGACTTTTAATACTTCCATTAATGAGTCAACCCTTAAGTCTTGGGCTTACAATTATATTATCAACATTACTGATATGTATTATTAGTGCTATAACTTTGTCATCATGATATGGTTATATCCTATTTTTAATTTATGTAGGAGGTTTACTGGTCATGTTTTCTTATGTAGCAGCTTTATCCCCTAATATTTTATTTGGAAGTGGTTTTCCTGCATTGTTTTTTCTTATAAGAACTATTTTTTTGTCCATAACTATATATTTTTATCCACTAATTGACTTATGTTCTATTAGCCTACTTAACATATATAATAAATTTAAATTTCTAAAAATATATGGAATTGAAATAGTATCCCCTCAAATAATTTCAATTCTTATTGGTTTAGCTATTATTTTATTAATTAATCTTATTGTAGTTGTAAAAATTTGTTACTACCAACGAGCTTCTCTTCGACCATTTAAAAATTAAAGTATGCGAAGTCCTATTCGAAAGGTCCATCCAGTTTTAAAAGTAGTAAATGGGGCATTTGTAGACTTACCTGCCCCTTCAAATCTATCAATTTGATGAAATTTCGGTTCGCTTTTAGGGTTATGTTTAGTAATACAAATTGTAACCGGGTTATTCCTAGCTATACACTATACAGCTCATGTGGATCTAGCTTTCAGTTCTGTTATACATATTAGACGGGATGTTATCTACGGCTGACTCTTACGAGCTCTTCATGCTAACGGGGCATCTTGATTTTTTATCTGTATCTATTTACACGTTGCACGAGGCATATATTATGGCTCTTACTTATATTTACATACATGAAACCTAGGAGTTGTCCTCTTACTTCTTACTATGGGTACTGCGTTCTTAGGTTATGTTCTTCCTTGAGGTCAAATATCATTTTGGGGAGCTACTGTTATTACCAATTTATTATCTGCGATTCCCTATATTGGAAAAATATTAGTAGAGTGAGTATGAGGGGGATTTGCAGTTGATAATGCTACATTGACCCGTTTTTTTGCTCTTCATTTTCTACTTCCATTTGCCATTGCCGGCTTAGCCATTCTACACATATTATTTTTACATGAAACAGGATCCAACAATCCCTTAGGACTAAACAGAGATGGGGAAAAAATTCCATTCCATTCCTATTATACTTTTAAAGACTTAGTAGGATTTATTGTGGTAATATTTCTCTTATGTATATTAGCATTGTTTGGTCCCCAATTACTAACAGATCCTGAAAATTTTATTCCAGCTAATCCTTTAGTAACCCCAGTTCACATCCAACCAGAATGATATTTTCTCTTTGCTTATGCCATTTTACGTTCTATTCCAAATAAACTTGGAGGGGTTATCGCTTTAGCCAGTTCTGTTTTAATCTTATTTATTTTGCCTTTTACACATCAAGCAAAATTTCGATCTATAGCTTTTTATCCCCTTAATCAAATTTTGTTTTGATCTTATATTGCAATTTTTTTTATTTTAACTTGGATCGGGGCTTGTCCAGTAGAAACTCCTTATGAACAAATCGGACAAGTTTTTACAATCTTGTATTTTCTATACTTTATAATCCATCCTTTAGTACAGAAATTATGAGATAAAGTTCTAGATTATTAAAACAATAAAAGACAGTTGTTTCCTGGGGACAGACTTGTCTTGAAAACGAGCTTAAAGTGTTCAATTCACTTAACAACTTAACAACAAAAACAATGTGTTTACCTTTGGCTTACAAGACCATTGCTCTAATTTAAGCTATTGTTGCACAAGTAAGAAATGAGAACATTTCACTTAACTTTATTAGGAATATTTGGGGTATTTATAGCCCTCTTAACTTTATCATTTCAATATAAACATCTTTTAGGAATTTTATTAAGATTAGAAGCTATTACAATAAACTTATTCATTCTAATATTTTCACTATCTGCTAACGTGACTCTTAGGGGAGAGACTTCTTTAATTTTAATCACTTTAGGAGCATGTGAAGCTAGGTTAGGATTGTCTATTTTAGTGGCTGTTATTCGTGCAGAGGGAAATGACTACGTTTCAAGATTTTCTATACATAAATGCTAGGATTAACAACTCTTAGATCGATCTTATTGCTCTTTCCATCTACAAAATGGTCTTGATATCACAAAATATGATCTTTAGCCATTGCCAGCTTGCTTTCCGTGCTACACCTATTCACCCCATTTTTTGGCTATGAAACTTTAAACTCATTAATAACCTATGATTCTATGTCTACGCTATTAGTTTCTCTTACTTTATGAATTTCACTTATAATAATATTAGCTAGTCAACATAGTGTGAAAGTTTCAAATAATAACTACTACTTGTTTTCAAAATTCATTCTTATATTAAATTTAATTTTAGTTACAACATTCTTGTGTTCAAGGAGACTTCTTTTTTATTTTTTATTTGAAGCCTCCTTAATTCCTACTTTAATGTTAATTTTAGGTTGAGGATATCAACCAGAACGTTTACAGGCTGGAATGTATATAATGATTTATACTGTTGCGGCCTCTCTTCCCTTATTACTAACAGTTCTTTGAGCAACCCAAAAACTTTTTTCTAGGGAAATACTAATAATTAACAGTCTACGTCTACATCTTTATGGGCCAAATAACATATGATCTTGAAATTTCTTAAACCTATTGTTATTTACTGCATTTCTGGTAAAACTTCCTATGTTTTCTGTTCACCTCTGATTGCCAAAAGCCCATGTAGAAGCTCCTGTAGCAGGCTCCATAGTTCTTGCGGCAATTTTATTAAAATTAGGAGGATACGGCATTTTACGATTTTATCAATATTTCAATTTTATTTCCTCACAAATAATTATTATTTTATTTTCTTTAGCTATCTGAGGGGGAGTTTTAACTAGAATTATTTGCTTTCGACAAATTGATTTAAAATCACTAATTGCTTACTCATCCATTGGCCATATATCATTAATATTAGCCGGAGTTTTCTCAAATAGATCTTGAGGATGAAGAGGAGCCCTTGTTCTTATATTATCTCATGGTTTTTGCTCTTCTGCTCTCTTTGCTTTGGCAAACTACACCTATGAAAAAACTCACACTCGAAGACTTTTCCTAAGAAAAGGAATATTAATGCTTATCCCGTCTTTAGCCATATGATGATTCCTTTTTTGCATTATAAACATAGCTGCTCCCCCAAGAATCAACCTACTAGGAGAAATTATGATCTTTCCTTCTACTATTTTTAGTTCAAGATATTACTTAATTTCGTTAGGTTTAATAAGTTTTTTAGCAGCTTTATATAGGATATACTTATATACAGCCACTCAACATGGAGGAAGACCTAAATTTATCAAACCATTTGGACAATTTAAAGGCTCCGGATTTACACTATTTTTTCTACATTGGATTCCAGGGAATATTCTAATTTTAAAAAGAGAACTTGTTTCAATGTGAATTTATCAAGTTAGTTTAAGTTTAAAACATCAGCCTGTGGATTTGAAAACAAAAGTTATTTTACTTGATCATGTCTATAAAATTAAAGTCTTCTTCTATTAGATCATTGTTTCTAATTCTCTATAGAATTTTTTTATTCCCTATTACTATTATATTTTTTATAAAAAACCAAAATATTCTCTTCGAGTGAGTAATCTTTCAACTAAGTTCCTGTTCAATAACATTTATGTTTATTCTTGATCCTATTAGTTTAAGGTTTAGTAACACTGTTTGTCTAATTTCAGGATGCGTCATATTATTTTCATCCAGCTACATATCTCACGACCCTTTTTTAAAACGATTCACCTGATTAGTAATATTATTTGTCTTATCAATAAATCTCTTAGTTTTTATTCCTAGATTACCTGTTCTACTCCTAGGTTGAGATGGCTTAGGAATCGTTTCTTTTGCTCTAGTTATTTACTATCAAAATATAAAATCTTTAGGCGCCGGTATAATCACTGTTTTAGCCAATCGAATTGGAGATGTAATAATTCTTATTTCAATTGGTTTATTAATTTTACAAGGGCATTGGTCCATTATTTCTATATGAGATTTCCATCTAGCAGCCTTTGTAGCTTTCACAGTAACTTTAGCTGCTATAACCAAAAGAGCCCAAATTCCGTTTTCAAGTTGACTTCCAGCTGCTATGGCAGCTCCAACACCTGTTTCAGCATTAGTCCATTCCTCTACACTAGTAACAGCTGGAGTTTTCCTAATTATCCGTTTCTTTCCCTTCTTAAATACAATTTCTGGATTTAAATCAAGCTTGTTATTTGTTTCTGTCTTAACTCTTTTAATAGCAGGAATTGGAGCTAATTATGAAAACGACCTAAAAAAAATCATTGCTCTCTCTACATTAAGTCAATTAGGAGTTATAATAATAAGTTTAGGAATAGGAATACCATATTTAGCTTTATTCCATCTATACACTCATGCTTTATTTAAAGCTTTATTATTTTTATGCGCCGGTATAATTATTCATAACAGCTCAAATACACAAGATATCCGGCATATAGGCTCTCTATTTTTACAGGCTCCTCTTACTGTGACCTGCATAAATATTGCCAACTTGTCTCTATGCGGAGCTCCATTTCTAAGTGGATTTTATTCTAAAGATTTAATTTTAGAATTATCTTTAACTAACCCTACTAACTTAATTATAATTTTACTAATCTTCCTAGCAACAGGTATAACCGCAGCCTATTCTTTTCGACTTTCTCTCTGCTCATTATGAAGTGCAGCCAAGAATGCCCCTTACCATGCTAAACAAGAACTTGATCCCTACGTAAATTGAGCAGTAACTATCTTAAGATTAGCAGCTATTATTGCGGGATTTGCCCTACAAAACACTTTTTTAATATTTAATCCTTTTCCTTTTATCCTTCCACTTTTCCTTAAAATACTAACTATATTTATAATCATAATAGGACTACTGACTGCTTTTATTGCTTGAGACGACAATCATCAACCAAATTTTATAAGAAAAATTAAGTTCTTTTTTTCCACAATATGATTTTTAGCCCCAATCTCTGCTCAGCCTCTCACCAAACTCTCCATGATCTTAGGGACCAATCTAATAAAATCTATTGATATGGGTTGACTAGAAATCATGGGAGGGCAAGGAACAAACATGCTAAGCTCAGAAATTTCTAAAATTAATCAAAATATTCAACTCAAATCCTTTAATTTTTTTATCATTTTTATCTTATTAGCAGCAGGATTCATTTTCTACTTAAGTATTTAAAACATTGATAGCTTAAGTCTAGAGCATAGCACTGAAGATGCTAAGGTAGCACACTTGCTTCAAGGTAACACAGCAGAACTAATTTAACATGGGAATTTTTTTTGCAAAATCTTGCAAAAATGACCAAATACCCCCTAAAATTAGGGCACTACTCCTAATCAACCTTGTAAGAGGGTACAAAATTAAAAGGTAAATTCCAAACAACGAAAAATTACCTAAAATTTGCTGCAAAAATGACCAAAAATTGAGGTACTCCATTAAAAAATAGGTCAAATTTCTGTCGCCACTTTTTAAAGTAAATTTTTTCAACTTAAATTGAATTACAGAACAAATAGAAATAATTTTCTTATTTTATACCCTTTTTACCCCCCCCCTTAGGAGTAGTGCCCTAATTTTGGGGGTATTTGGTCATTTTTGCAGTAAATTTATTTTTTTTCTAGTGGTGTATAAAAAGTAACCAAATGAGGTATTTATTATCCCAAATAAATCCTCAATATTATAACTCACAATAACATACAATGATATTTAGCACTATACCTATTTAAATATATACTATCTAATAGTAGTATCACCCCATTAGGGGGGAAAGGGGCCTATATATACATGCGTATCATATATATATATATATATATATATATATATATATATATATGATACGCATGTATATATAGGCCCCTTTCCCCCCTAATGGGGTGATACTACTATTAGATAGTATATATTTAAATAGGTATAGTGCTAAATATCATTGTATGTTATTGTGAGTTATAATATTGAGGATTTATTTGGGATAATAAATACCTCATTTGGTTACTTTTTATACACCACTAGAAAAAAAATAAATTTACTGCAAAAATGGCTCCTTGAACTGAAATTGCGTCAGGAGGACAGGGGGGGGGTAAAAAGGGTATAAAATAAGAAAATTATTTCTATTTGTTCTGTAATTCAATTTAAGTTGAAAAAATTTACTTTAAAAAGTGGCGACAGAAATTTGACCTATTTTTTAATGGAGTACCTCAATTTTTGGTCATTTTTGCAGCAAATTTTAGGTAATTTTTCGTTGTTTGGAATTTACCTTTTAATTTTGTACCCTCTTACAAGGTTGATTAGGAGTAGTGCCCTAATTTTAGGGGGTATTTGGTCATTTTTGCAAGATTTTGCAAAAAAAATTCCCATGTTAAATTAGTTCTGCTGTGTTACCTTGAAGCAAGTGTTTATCTGGAGTCAATTAAAAACACTTTTATGGCACGAAATCCATTTCATTTGGTTGAATTTAGTCCCTGACCTCTAACAGGATCTATGGGAGCACTTTTCTTAACGTCAGGTTTAGCTGGTTGATTTCATGGACATGGCTTTATAATAGTAATTTTAGGTTTGGTTTTGATTGGAGTAACTATAATCCAGTGATGACGAGATGTGATTCGAGAAGCTACTTTTCAAGGGTTTCACACTATTAAAGTTTCTAAGGGACTTCGTTGAGGGATAATTTTATTTATTGTTTCAGAAGTTTGTTTTTTCTTTGCTTTCTTTTGAGCTTATTTTCATAGAAGCTTAGCACCCAGAACGGAATTAGGAGCTTGCTGACCTCCGGCAGGAATTGTTCCTTTAAATCCTTTTGAAGTTCCTTTATTAAATACAGGTGTTTTATTGGCTTCTGGTGTAACTGTAACTTGAGCCCATCATAGGTTAATAGAAGGAGATAATGCCGGAGGATTGCAAAGTCTTATTGCAACGGTAGCTTTAGGGGCATATTTTACATTTCTACAAGCAGGAGAATACTATGAAGCTTCTTTTACAATTGCAGATGGTGCCTATGGCTCAAGATTTTTTGTAACTACGGGATTTCATGGTTTACATGTTCTTATTGGTAGAACATTTTTATTAGTTTGTTTGGCTCGAGTTTGATTACAACATTTTTCCACTGGACATCACTTTGGCTTTGAAGCCGCTGCTTGATATTGACATTTTGTGGATGTTGTTTGATTATTTTTATACTTATCTATTTATTGATGAGGATGTTAAATCAAATTAGGTTCTTAGATGACTGAGAGTAAGTGTTAGATTTTTAATCTAAAGACGGTAAAATATATACCTCTAAGAAAATTGAAATAATATTTTGTGACTTGATACTTTAAAATAAAAGGCCTGATTTGCATTTAGGTAATAAGTTGATAAACTTTCGGGTCATATAAAAAGCGAAGTATTTTGCATTCGGTTTCGGCCCGTATTTTGAAGGTGTGAGTCCTTCTTTATATTAATTAAATGAAAGCCAAAACAAGAGGCACCTAGCTGTTAATTAGGAAATTGTAGATTAATTTACTCATTTAGAGGATGAGTACTACGCCGGATGAACGGGAATCATTGATGTTGATTATTATGGGGTGTTATGTAATCCTCTAGTACTAAAATGTTGAGAAGTTTATTAAATAGCATTATTGCGATAGTTTTATCATGTGTGGTAATAAGATTGGGATGAATTCTTTCGAAACGAGGTATTAGGGATCGTGAAAAGAGGTCTCCTTTTGAGTGCGGATTTGACCCTATTAAATCTGCTCGCTTACCTTTTTCTCTTCGATTTTTTTTATTGGCAATTATTTTTCTAATTTTTGATGTGGAAATTGTTTTATTATTTCCTATCTTAGTTAGAATGACAAGGAGAATTTCTATTAGCTTGATATTAAGATTTTTTATGTTTTTAGTTATTCTTATTGTAGGGCTTTTTCACGAATGAAATGAGGGTTCTTTAGATTGAGCTCAATAGGAGAAAAAACTTGGAGTAAAACAGGGCTGCTAACTTTGTTTTGGGTAATTCGATTTTATCCTTTTTCTTATGTTTTCAGGTCTTCCATTTGGTTATATATTTTTGTCTGTTATAGGAATTGGATCGCTTCTTTCTATTTCCTCAATTCATTGGCTTAGTATCTGAGCTGGTTTGGAAATTAATTTAATTGGGTTTTTGCCTTTGCTGATTTATCAAAAGAATATTTCTGAAAGAGAATCGGCTGTTAAATATTTTATTGTTCAGGCTCTAGGATCTAGTTTTTTAATTTTTGGTAGTTTGATAGCATTTAGTTCGTCTTTTACTTGAGATTTATATACAAGATTTCATTTTAGGGCTTTAGGATTTGCGGTTTTAAGAGTAGGTCTGTGTATTAAGTTGGGTATATTTCCATTTCATTATTGATTACCTGGTGTTATAGCCGGATTGTCTTGATTTTCTTGTCTTTTATTGGCAACATGACAAAAACTGGCTCCTTTATTTTTATTATTATGCCTCTTTGAGTCAAACCAATCTTACATAATAATCTGTATATTTTGTTTGGTTAGGGCAGGTTCTAGGTTAATTGGTGGGTTCGGTGGTATAAATCAAACACAAATTCGTGCCCTATTAGCGTATTCTTCTATTGGTCATTTAGGCTGAATAGTATTTGCATTATTACATAGAGAGTGAACTATGAAAATATACTTTATTATTTATGTTATAATTTCATTGTCAATATTTGTTAGATTGTGATTCAGTGATTCTAGCCCTATAAAAAATATTAACAATTTAAAAACTTCTACTATGATGCAAAGAAGTATTATATTGCTTTTATTATCGTTAGGGGGCTTACCCCCTTTACTTGGCTTTATTTCTAAATTACTAGTGATTATTATTAGAACAAAAGGACCCTGATTACTTATTGTTTTTATATTAATTGTAGGTTCTTTAATAAGACTTTTTTATTATCTTAGGTTATTTTTTTCATTTTTTTTAAATTCAACAAAAAAACATGGATTAGGTTATATAAGAGTAAATGCAATTGTTATTATCACAATTAATGTTCTTAATATTGGTGGGGGAATTATTATTTTAATAATCAATTTAATTAATAGGATTT